TTAAAAAAAAAAAAAGAATCAAACAACTTATTTTCAAATTTTTACATATTAATTCAAAAAAAGTTATATGTTTTGACTGAAGTTAGATAATAGAGTTATTTTTTTTTATGATAAATTTATTAAAGAGTTTTTCAATTAATTAGTTACGTGAATTCTGACTCCTGAGATAGTGCAGATGCCAAAGACGATGAATTGAGTTCTTTTTATCTTTCTCTATTTTTGTTCATACCACCTATAATGATTGATAATTCACCAATTTTCAATTGAATTTTTTTAATTCTTGGAACTAGTTATCTTTCTCTATTTCTTAAAAAAAAAATTCAATTGAAATTTAGGGAAGTACTTTAGAAACATATGTATAAAAAAACATATTTTATTGAGTCCCCTCATGCCTACTATAACTAGTTATTTCGGTTTTCTACTAGCAGCTTTAACTATAACCTCAGTTCTATTTATTGGTTTAAGCAAAATACGACTTATTTGAAATTAATTAAATGCAGATTTTTTTATAAAAAAGGATTTCGGTGGTATTTCGTTCGATAGTTCCTTACCGTGTTAATTACCCAATTTTGTTCATTGAGATTCATCGGCAATACAGATTAAGAGCTAGGAATAGATAGTACCTCTCTTTTCTCCCTTTCAAAAATGAAAAAAAAAGAAAATTGAAATGATTGAAGTTTTTTTATTTGGAATCGTCTTAGGTCTAATTCCTATTACTTTGGCTGGATTATTCGTAACTGCTTATTTACAATACAGACGTGGTGATCAGTTGGACTTTTAATTAATTAACATCTCGTTTTTTTTTACTGACCTCCTTCTTGCTTTCATATGCGGGAGGTCTAATTCAGATTGCTGCTCAGTAATTTGCGAGCAGTGGGATTTTGACACAATCTAATAAACAAGAGTGAAATCACGCTCTGTAGGATTTGAACCTACGACATTGGGTTTTGGAGACCCACGTTCTACCGAACTGAACTAAGAGCGTTTTTCTTGTTTTTTTTTCTAAAAAACGAAAAGGCTACAAAGAGGGCATTCTTTAACCCGAATCAATTTTGTACGTATATACTATATCATACATAGTATATCATAAATTTCAGAATTATATGTATGTCCGATTAATAGATACCTCGTTACTGCTCTTCTGAGCAGTAATAGGTAGGGATGACAGGATTTGAACCCGTGACATTTTGTACCCAAAACAAACGCGCTACCAAGCTGCGCTACATCCCTTTCAATTGGTTTACAGTGTCATTGTAGAGAATTCCTGTCTTGTTTTCCAGATCCTTCTGCTTTTTTATTGGTATATCAAATTCATTTCTTCTTTTTTTCTCATATCAGATAACAAAGATATAATTAAAAAATTTACTTTTTTTTTACGAAAATTCTCTCAATTTCAATTTTACATAAATAGGCGTTTACGTTTTCAAATCGAATCTATAAGATCGTTCTAGTAGAAAAAATTTCAATTCTCATTTTGCAAGCGGGGGGGACGGAAGTTACGTATACAAATACAAGAACTTCTTAATTACATGTACATCTGTAGTTATATATATTACTATATATAATGTAATACAATAAAGAAGGAGGATTTCAAATGCGAGATCTAAAAACATATCTTTCCGTAGCACCGGTACTAAGTACTCTATGGTTCGGTTCGTTAGCAGGTTTATTAATAGAGATTAATCGTTTATTTCCAGATGCATTAACATTTCCCTTTTTTTCATTCTAGTTATTAACATCATAAAGGGGTGAAAAATTTAGAGATACAATCAACGATCGGGGACTAATCACCCCCCCCCCGGGGGGGGGGGGGGGGGGGGGAGAAAGGTCATAAAAATGCGGGTTCAGGATCCAATTAAATTAGTAATAGAACGCAAAAAAGTGTTGCTAGGGAAAGAGTATCCTATGAGATACTTAAAAAAAATACTGTACAAAGATTTTAAATATAGTTTTCACAAAATCATTGTATTACTTATTATTTGATTTTTATTTAATTACTAATTAATATTCATTGCAACGAAATATTTCAGAATTTTTTTTAGTTAACAGCTTCTATTTTTTTGTTCTTGTTTTTTCTGGATCCTAAAATTAAAATAGAAGATTGAGGTGAATCATAAATCCAAAGGAGGTTTCATGGCCAAGGGTAAAGATGTTCGAGTAACAATTTTTTTGGAATGTACCAGTTGTGTTCGAAATGATATTAAGAAAGAATCAGCGGGAATTTCCAGATATATTACTCAAAAGAATCGGCATAACACCCCTAGTCGATTGGAATTGAGAAAATTCTGTCCCTATTGTTATAAACATACAATTCACGGGGAAATCAAGAAATAGATCAAATTGAGTGCTTGTATGTCAACTTTTATTTTAAGAACAGGAATAATGCTAGTATCTATATATTATTACATATATATAAATATAAACAAATAAATCAATAGAAAGAAATCTAATCCTATATTCTTAATTCTATATAGAAACTCTATCCTATATAGAACTAGAAATCGTTTTTATTTTGATCCGATGAAAATAGGATTTTAGAGATAAGGAATAAAAAATTATGAATAAATCTAAGCGACTTTTTACTAAATCCAAGCGATCTTTTCGTAGGCGTTTGCCCCCGATCCAATCGGGGGATCGAATTGATTATAGAAACATGAGTTTAATTAGTCGATTTATTAGTGAACAAGGAAAAATATTATCTAGACGGGTGAATAGAGTGACTTTAAAACAACAACGATTAATCACTATTGCTATAAAACAAGCTCGTATTTTATCTTTGTTACCTTTTCTTAATAATCAGAAACAATTTGAAAGAAGTGAGTCGACCCCTAGAACTACTAGCCTTAGAACCAGAAAAAAATAGACTTATTCTTCAATTGAATACCAATTCCAATCTGAAGGAATTAAAAAAGGGATTAATGTTTTGTTCGAAAAATCAAATCAAGAATCAAAATTTGATTGTTACGTCTGTGTCTATCATAAAAAAAAAGAAAAGAATCGTCCAAAAGAAAAAGAATAACTCGTTTTTTAGCGACTATATACTCTCGTTTTGTTTTGACGACTTTTTTTATAATACTAATTTCTACTCTACCTTCCCCGAGCTCATTCTCCTTAGAACCCTATTTCAAATATTTGCGTGGATTTCTTCCAATCCCCTTATTTTTTTATGTCATTCGAAATTGTATAAAGACAACTCCTATTTAATAAAGCTATTTGTGCAAGTATTTTCCGATTAAGAAGTAATTGCTTCTTGTACAGATTATGTATGAATTGGTTATAACTATAGAATACCCCCATTTCGTGAATTACGGCATTTATTCGAGTGATCCATAAACGGCGAAAATCTCTTTTTCTTTTACCCCTATCCCGATGAGCCGAAACTAAAGCTCTTATTCTCTGTTGAGTCATAGTTCGTGTAAGTCGTGAATGAGCCCCTCGAAAGCTTGATGCAAATAAACGAAGTTTTGTTCTACGCCTCCGAGCTATATATCCGCGTTTAATTCTAGTCATTGAATAAATCAAACTTTGATGAATAACTAATTCTTTTTTTAGTTATTCTTTTCCCCTTTACTAGTCTATTAATAACCAAACGAATTATTCCAATGTATAAAAAAAATTCCAATGGCTTTTGCTACTCTAACCTTCCCCACCACTATTTTTTGCTAGATATTTTCCTTTGCTTTGCTTTGAAAGGATAAATTCCCTTGATATAAAAAAATAAAATAACTAAAAAAAGTAGTAAATAGAATTGGATAAATAGTGGGTTCCATCGTTTCTATGGTTACTTCTAAAACGGTGAGGTCCTCTCTATACACCGGAGCTCCTTCTTTTAATTAATCAATACTATTGGTAACTTGTACAATTCACATTCTTTGGCTCTACCCCATGAATATTCCAGTAATGGGTCTTTCACAATGAGATCCCCTTTATACAGTAACGGTATTTCATTTTTAAAATTGATTTGGTCATTTACCCTGTTAGTCCGTTCTTTTCTTTCAAGAGTGGAACCTTTTTTCTAAAAAATGGAATTTCCCCCGCTTAATGGATAATCATTTGTTATCATTGGGGGTTTTCTAAAAAATGGAGTTGATTGGATTTGCACCAATGTAAACCATAAGTTTCAGACACAATAGAATATATGAACGATCTATATTTTTTAAATAATGAATCGAGTTCCTCCATTCTATTTTATTCACAGGTACTGATCCTTGATATTTCAAAAAGAATTTCCTTTTTATGTCTCAGTCTATGATCTAAACGAGTCGCACATACACCCTAGTACATGTTCCTCGTCGCTGAGGGCATCCCCGAAGCGCTGGGGATTTCGTGACATTTCGGATTGGCTGTCTTGTATTTCTAATAAGTTGTTTAATGGTTGGCATACGGAATCATATAAATAATGGGCTGGTTTAGATTAGTTCTAACCGGCTAATTCTGAATTACTTCTCTTCAAGATTCTCTTCAATATATATTTTTTTTTATATTGAAGAGAATATGAAACTAAACCTTTAATCTAAAAAGATATAAAATTAGAAATTGTAGATTTGCATGAAATCGCTCCTATTTTTTATTGAACTGCTACAAGATCAACAATTCCATGAGCTTGGGCTTCTGTTGCTGACATAAAAACATCCCTTTCCATGTCTTCGGATACAACCCATATAGGTTTGCCCGTTCTTTGTACATAAACCCTTGTGATGGTTTCGCGAAGTTTTAGTAGTTCTTCCGCTTCCAAGATAAATTCTCCCGTTTGTGCCTCATAAAACGAACTAGCGGGTTGATGGATCATTACCCTGATGATATAATAGAAAAGGTTCTTCTATTTCGCAGAATGAGGCGGGATAACCAAAACCAAAAAAACAGAGAAAATTGAATAACCGTACAGGCTTTTTTTGTGCATTGCATACGGCTCTACAATGGAATTGACTTTTTTGACCTTTCCTTTTGGCGAAAGAAAAAAAAATATAGGTTGTATTATACGCAGATCCAGAAATCATCCAATTACCATCCTTCTTTTTTTTTTGTAGGAGTTAAAAAAATACTATGATGGTTCCGTTGCTTTATATATCATTTTTTTGGTTCGTCTATGATTCAGCAATCCCAAAGTGTCTTTTTTTTTATATAAATTTTGTAAATAAGCTTCCGGTTTGAAAACAAAGTTTGTGACGCTGAAATGTGCCCGAATAGGTAAGATATCATTTGAAATACCTCTTCCTTATCTCATACTACTCTTTCAATATATAATCTAATTTTTTTTAATCTAAAAAATTTCATATTGAATTCGAAGTGCCATGCTATTATTACTTAACTAATTCATATTTCCGATGGCGAAGGCATAGTATTTTTTTCTCGAAAATAAAAAAACTCATTGGCGCCAAGCGTGAGGGAATGCTATACGTTTGGTAATTGCTCCGCCGACCAGGAGAAAGGATGCTATTGAAGCGGCTAATCCCATGCATATTGTCTGTACATCGGGTCGCACAAATTGCATAGTATCATAAATAGCCATTCCAGATATTACCAATCCACCAGGAGAGTTTATAAACAAATAAAGATCTTTGGTATCCTTTTCTATACTGAGATATATCATAAGACTAATAAGTTGATTCGAGATTTCGGTATCAACCTCTTGGCCTAAAAAAAACAATCTTTCTCGATAAAGTCGGTTGATTAGGATAAAATTTTATTCCTTAGGAGCCGTACAGGCACCTTTTGGTGCATACGGTTCAACAAAAATTGTGAAAAAATCAATGTGTCGATTCCAACCTCCCCTTTTTTCATAGAAGGTTTTTCTTTCTAACTTATAACGGAAGGGCTTGCTCCCAAAAGTAAAAGAAAATTCAGTTTTGGCGCCTTTTATTAGATATTATAATCCTCTAATAAAACGATTGATTAAGCCTGTCAGACTCATTTGATTCATTGATATTTTTTTTTCATCGAGATTCAGTTGAAATGGCGATGGTTTTTTCTTGTTCCTGAACGGGCTTCTTCCTTTTTTTATTCCATTTTTTAGGTTTATGCTCTACCCCGAGTAAAAGGAAAAATTTGCCCGATTTTGATTTGCACATATAGGACAAATGAACCAAATACCGCGTCTTTTTTTACTACTCCTTCTTTTTTTTTTCAATTCATTTCTTTCACATGTCTTCTGTCAAATAGTCAACAAATTTTGAATTATATTATTTGATTTGAGCAACAATTTTAGATCACTCTGTTTCAAATTTTTTATAGAATTTTTTATCATAATTTTGCATATCATATAAGTAGTAATTATAAAAATATTATATATTAATTATCAATTGGGTTTTTGCTAAACGGAGCCTGGATACTTCATTTTATTAGTCCGATCACGTAAACCATAAAAAAAATTTGATAATCTAATCTCAATCTAAATACTCCCTGCATTTAATTCCACTTTATTTTTTGCGCTTCGCGTTACAAATTTTTGATAATTCAATCAATCTTTTTGAGCGAAACAGAGGATATCTCGATCGAGGGAGAAAATGGGGAAATCCCATATAGCCCAATATATCTGACAAGTCGCACTATATGTCAACCCAAGATGTATCTCCTTCTCCGGGACTTCGAAAAGGTACTTTTGGAACGCCAATAGGCATGAAATGAAAAAAAAGAGAATGAAGTTCTCTATTTCACTTTGATGTGGAAACGTAAGATTGGGGTTTCGGTTTTTAATACTATTATCCTTTTTTGCTACTTTATTAATCATATTTAAATTCATGATATTTAATACATAAGTTGAATAAGCTAAAATAAAATATAAAATAAAAGTAAAGTAAGAGAGAATGAATCAAAATAAAGGAAATTTTTTACGAACGGGCTTCTGAATGATCAACAACAATAGCTATCTTGGTTCATATAAAATACGAGTCACCCCCATTGCGTATTGGTACTTATCGGATATAGAATAGATCCGCTTCCCTTTTTTTCTATGAATTGAATTGTTCCATTATTACTAACAGAATAGAACAAATATTAATCCTTTCTCCGAAATAATTACCTAAAAAGGGGGGGTACGTAGCATAGTTTTTTCCAATGCAATAAAGTTACATAGTGTCTATTTTGCGTTGATAAAGGGGTATTTCCATGGGTTTGCCTTGGTATCGTGTTCATACTGTTGTATTGAATGATCCCGGTCGTTTACTTTCTGTTCATATAATGCATACTGCTCTGGTTGCTGGTTGGGCCGGTTCGATGGCTCTATATGAATTAGCAGTTTTTGATCCCTCCGACCCCGTTCTTGATCCAATGTGGAGACAAGGTATGTTCGTTATACCTTTCATGACTCGGTTAGGAATAACCAATTCGTGGGGCGGTTGGAATATTACAGGAGGGACTATAACGAATCCGGGTCTTTGGAGTTACGAAGGGGTAGCCGGAGCACATATCGTGTTTTCCGGCTTGTGCTTCTTGGCAGCTATTTGGCATTGGGTATATTGGGATCTAGAAATTTTTTGTGATGAACGTACAGGAAAACCTTCTTTGGATTTGCCCAAGATTTTTGGAATTCATTTATTTCTTTCAGGAGTGGCTTGCTTCGGTTTTGGCGCATTTCATGTAACAGGATTATATGGTCCTGGAATATGGGTATCTGACCCTTATGGACTAACCGGAAAGGTCCAACCCGTAAACCCGGCGTGGGGCGTGGAGGGTTTTGACCCTTTTGTTCCGGGAGGAATAGCCTCTCATCATATTGCAGCAGGGACGTTGGGTATATTAGCGGGCCTATTCCATCTTAGTGTTCGTCCGCCTCAACGTCTATACAAAGGATTACGTATGGGCAATATTGAAACCGTCCTTTCCAGTAGTATTGCTGCTGTCTTTTTTGCAGCTTTTGTTGTTGCTGGAACTATGTGGTATGGTTCTGCAACTACTCCCATCGAATTATTTGGTCCTACTCGTTATCAATGGGATCAGGGATACTTTCAACAAGAAATATATCGAAGAGTTAGTGCTGGACTGGCTGAAAATCAAAGTTTATCAGAAGCTTGGTCTAAAATTCCTGAAAAATTAGCTTTTTATGATTATATTGGTAATAATCCAGCAAAAGGGGGGTTATTCCGAGCGGGTTCAATGGACAATGGGGATGGAATAGCTGTTGGATGGTTAGGACACCCCGTCTTTAGAAATAAAGAAGGGCGTGAACTTTTTGTACGCCGTATGCCTACTTTTTTTGAAACATTTCCGGTTGTTTTGGTAGACGGAGACGGAATTGTTAGAGCCGACGTCCCGTTTAGAAGGGCAGAATCAAAATATAGTGTCGAACAAGTAGGTGTAACGGTTGAGTTTTATGGTGGTGAACTCAATGGAGTGAGTTATAGTGATCCCGCAACTGTGAAAAAATATGCTAGACGGGCTCAATTGGGTGAGATTTTTGAATTAGATCGTGCGACTTTGAAATCCGATGGTGTTTTTCGTAGCAGCCCAAGAGGTTGGTTTACGTTTGGACATGCTTCGTTTGCTCTACTTTTCTTCTTTGGACACATTTGGCATGGTGCTAGAACCCTCTTCAGAGATGTTTTTGCTGGTATTGATCCAGATTTGGATGCTCAAGTGGAATTTGGGGCATTCCAAAAACTTGGAGATCCAACTACAAAAAGACAAGCAGTCTGATGCAACATTGCCTTTTTTCTTCTAGTTTCTGTTTGCGATTTTATTTAATAGGTAGGGTACTGTAGGAATCTTGATTTAAATCGCTGCCGTTTCTTTGACTCTTTTTCTTTCTTTCTTTATCCAGAGGGATACTCCCAAGTAAACAAAACAGGTATGAAAGCTATAATTGTAAACCACGATCAAATTTATGGAAGCATTGGTTTATACATTTCTCTTAGTATCCACTTTAGGGATAATTTTTTTCGCTATTTTTTTTCGGGAACCACCTAAAATTTCAACTAAAAAATGAAATAATTTTTCATTATCTTCATTGACGTAATCAGCCTCCAAATATTTGGAGGCTGATTACGTCAACTAGTCCCCGTGTTCCTCGAATGGATCTCTTAGTTGTTGAGAGGGTTGCCCAAAGGCAGTATATAGAGCATACCCAGTAAAACTTACAAGTAACCCAGATATAAAGATGGCGACTAAGGTTGCTGTTTCCATTATTATAGAATTGAAAGACCACACTGGATCTATGCTAAGATCATTTATTTACAACGGAATGGTATACAAAGTCAACAGATCGTAATGAATACAAAAGAAGATTTATGGCTACACAAACTGTTGAGGATAGTTCTAGATCTGGTCCAAGAAGCACTACTGTAGGGAAGTTATTGAAACCATTGAATTCCGAATATGGTAAAGTAGCTCCTGGATGGGGAACGACCCCTTTAATGGGTGTTGCAATGGCTCTATTTGCGGTATTCCTATCTATTATTTTGGAGATTTATAATTCTTCTGTTCTACTGGATGGAATTTCAGTGAATTAGCCTGAGAAGAATCTTGAAGTTCTAACTTTTAGCTCGATACAAAAAAGTAAAGTATGTAGGTCTAACAATTTGAGCCTATTCTCCTTTGGTAGTTCGACCGCGAAATTTTTTTCTGCATTGTATATTTCCGGAATATGAGTGTGTGACTTGTTAGAATTGACCCTATGGATAGTACAGAGAATGGGATCTGTCATCTTTATCAAGATGGTTTTACTTCGTCGGATATTCATTCGAGTATCTGTAGCACGAAAAAGATCAAATAGATCACAAAGTATTCGAACTATGATTCATACTTAATACTCAGACCTCGTAGCCGGACTTCTTTCCGTTCTATCTTATAAACTTTAATAAATCAAAATATTTTTCTGCTTTTAAACTCTTATTTGGATCAAGGGACAAACGCTTCTTTGTATTTTATGTTTTTAGTCATTATAGCTATTTTTTTGATTGAATAAGTGATGATCCAATGGTTCTCACTCAGTGAACTTTGGACTTTGAAGGTTTCATTGAATTATCGTGGTTCTCGTATGAATCTGAGGTTTCAATTGATTAGTTAA